CAGAAGATAGTTTAATTTAGAATTCTGGCTTTGGGAGCCAGGGGTGGGAGTTAAAATCTCTCTTTTCTGGGCGCTAGGGGGGAATTTAACCTCCGATCTTCGGATTACAAGACCGATGCTTTTATACTAAGCTACTAGGGCAAGCTTATTTTAGTGCTTTGTTTTCTACTCATCCTGCTAGTGGGGAGAGGATGAGGAATAATGCGAAGTAAAGGACTGATGCGACTTGTCCAATAATAATGTATGGATGTTCTACGGGTATGCCTCCAATCCATGTTAGAATGATTATGTCTGCCACTAAGGTTCAGAATAGGAACTGGGTGATTGGGCGGAATGTCAGTCCTCGTTGTTTTGAAGTGTGTAAGATTGGTACTACTATTAGCACTAGGATGGAGAATAGTAATGCAAGGACCCCTCCTAGTTTGTTTGGGATGGATCGTAGAATGGCGTAAGCAAACAAAAAGTATCATTCTGGCTTGATATGTGGAGGGGTGACTAGTGGATTTGCTGGGGTGAAATTTTCTGGGTCTCCTAAGAGATTTGGGGAGAATAGCGCTAATGATGTGAGGGCTAACAGTATTACTACGAATCCTAGAAGGTCTTTGTATGAGAAATATGGGTGGAAAGAAATTTTATCTGCGTCGGAGTTTAATCCGGCTGGGTTGTTTGATCCTGTCTCGTGGAGGAAAAGTAGGTGTAGAAGGGTTGCGGCGGCGACTACGAATGGTAGTAGGAAGTGGAATGCGAAGAATCGTGTTAGTGTTGCATTGTCTACTGAGAAGCCACCTCAGATTCATTGGACAAGGGTGTCTCCTATATAAGGGACTGCTGATAGTAAATTTGTAATTACTGTAGCACCTCAGAAGGATATCTGTCCTCATGGAAGGACGTAGCCAACGAAGGCTGTTATTATAACTAGCAGGAGGAGGACTACTCCAATATTTCAGGTTTCTTTGTATAGGTAGGACCCGTAGTATAGGCCGCGAGCAATGTGTATATAAATGCAGATGAAAAAGAATGATGCTCCGTTAGCGTGAATATTACGGATGAGTCAACCATAGTTTACGTCTCGGCAGATGTGGACTACCGACGAAAATGCAGTTGAAATGTCGGAGGTATAGTGTATGGCTAGGAATAGCCCGGTTAGGATTTGGGTGATTAAACATAGTCCTAGAAGGGACCCAAAATTTCATCATACGGAAATATTGGATGGTGTGGGGAGGTCAACTAGTGCGTCGTTGGCGATTTTTATCAGTGGGTGGGTTTTTCGTAGGCTTGCCATTATGGTTCTTGTAGTTGAACTACAACGGTGGTTCTTCAAGTCACTGGTCTCGGTTAAAGTCCGAGCAAGAATTATGACTTATTTTATGTTTTTATTATTGGTAGCTTTAGTTGTGGGTTTGGTTGCTGTTGCTTCTAATCCTACGCCTTATTTTGCTGCTTTAGGTCTGGTAGTAGCAGCGGGGGTTGGGTGCGGGATTTTAGTTGGTTATGGAGGTTCTTTCTTGTCCTTGGTTCTTTTTTTAATTTATTTAGGGGGAATGCTTGTGGTGTTTGCTTATTCAGCGGCTTTAGCTGCTGAGCCTTTTCCAGAGGCTTGGGGAAGTCGTTCTGTGGCTGGGTATGTGTTAGTTTATCTTCTAGGTGTTGTGTTGGCGGCCGGGTTATTTTGAGGGGGGTGGTATGAGGGTTCTTGGGTGGTTGTTGATGGGTTGAAGGAGTTTTCTATGTTGCGTGGTGATGTTAGTGGTGTGGCTGTTATATATTCTTTTGGTGGGGCGATGTTGGTTATTTGTGCGTGGGTGTTGCTTTTAACCCTACTTGTGGTGTTGGAGCTTACTCGGGGGTTGAGTCGTGGTACTCTTCGAGCTGTTTAAATAAGAGTTAGAAGGATGGCCAGGGTTAGAGTTAGGAGGAAGATAGTTAGGTAGGTTTTAATTATGCCTCGTTGGATGTCGCTTGTAACTTTTGATATCATTATTTGAGTTAGTGCTAGTCCTTTTGGCCCTGTAATCTCAAGTCACGTTTGGTCAAGTTTAGTGGCGATTGATTGTCCTAGGGTTAGGTTAAGTTTAGGGGGGAGTCGATGGATTATTGCGGGGAAGTACCCTAGTATGTTTGAGAAGTGGTGTAAAGGAATTGTGGGGGTGATTTTGACTTGTTTGTTGGTTATGGCTGTAAGTTCTATGGCCACTAGAAGTCCGGTGATGGTTACCATGAGAGCTGCTAGTTTTAGGGTGGTTGGTATTGTTATAATGGGTGTTTTTGAGGGTAGGAAGTTAGATGTAATGATAAGTCCTGCAATGATGCTTCCTCAGGCAAGTCGTTTGATGGGGTTGATAACTAGTGGGTTATTTTCGTTGATGGGGGATAGTGGCAGGAATCGAGGGGATCCTATGGTAACAAAGAATACTACTCGGAAGCTATAGACTGCGGTGAATGATGTGGCAATTAGTGTGAGGGTTAGGGCTCAGGCGTTAAGGTAAGAGGTGTTTAGGGCTTCGATGATGGCATCTTTTGAAAAGAATCCGGCTAGGAATGGGGTTCCTGTTAATGCAAGGCTGCCGATTGTGAGGTAGGTTGAGGTGGCAGGTATTAGGTTATGAAGACCTCCTATTTTTCGGATATCTTGCTCGTCGTTTAAGCTGTGGATAATTGATCCGGAGCATAAGAATAGTATAGCCTTAAAGAATGCGTGTGTGCAGATGTGGAGGAATGCTAGTTGTGGTTGGTTTAGTCCAATTGTAACTATTATTAGGCCTAGTTGACTGGATGTTGAGAAAGCTACAATTTTTTTGATGTCATTTTGAGTTAGGGCGCAGGTGGCTGTGAATAAGGTGGTAAGTGCTCCTAAGCATAGACAGATTGTTAGTGCGAGATTGTTGTTTTCTATGAGGGGGTGGAGGCGGATTAGTAGGAAGATCCCTGCAACGACCATAGTGCTAGAATGGAGTAGGGCAGATACTGGCGTGGGGCCCTCCATGGCAGAAGGGAGTCAGGGATGTAGGCCAAATTGGGCCGATTTTCCTGTTGCTGCGAGGATTAGTCCGATTAGGGGAATTGTCATGTCGAAGTTTTTTGATAGGAAGAAGATTTGCTGGATTTCTCAGGAGTTAAGGTTTATTGCGAACCATGCTATGCTTAGGATTAGTCCGATGTCCCCTACTCGGTTGTAGATAACGGCTTGGAGGGCCGCTGTGTTAGCGTCCGCTCGCCCGTATCATCATCCGATTAGTAGGAATGATATAATCCCAACACCTTCTCAGCCAATAAATAGCTGGAATATGTTGTTGGCTGTAACCAGGGTGATTATGGCTACTAGGAATAGGAGCAGATATTTGAAGAATCGGTTCATGTTTGGGTCAGAGTGTATGTACCATAATGCAAACTCTAGGATAGATCAGGTGACGTAGAGGGCAATGGGGGTGAAAATGAGGGAGTAGTGGTCGAACTTAAAGCTGATGTTTGTATCAAACATGTGTGTATTTATTCATTGTCAGTTTGTGGTGATGCTTTCTATTCCTTGGTCTAGGAAAATTATGAGTGGGAGAAGGCTGATAAAAAATGAGGTGCTGACGGCGGTTTTAACATGTGTACTTGCTCACTCTGGTTTTTGTGGTTTGGGGCTTAGTGTTGTTAGTAGGGGGAATATAAGGATAGTGATGACTAGAATAAGTGAGGATGATATAATTAGGGTTGTTGGATTCATAGCTTCCACTTGGATTTGCACCAAGAGTTTTTGGTTCCTAAGACCAATGGATGAACTGTTATCCTTCAGAAGCGTGAGGAAGCCGCGGATTTTAACCGTGGTGCATAAGGATTAGCAGTACTTATTGATTTCTGTCCTTCCTTGGTGAGTAAGGGGATTTTAACTCCTGTCTTTAGAATCACAATCTAATGTTTTGGTTAAACTATACTTACTAGTAGCATCAGCCTCATATAAGTTCTGGTTTTGTGACAAGGAGGATTACTGGAATTAGGTGAAGAGCTATTAATAGGTGTTCTCGGGTGTGAAATGGCGGGAGTTTGGTGATGTGGCTTGGTGTTGGACCTCGTTGAGATATTAGGAATATATATAGGGAGTAGCCTGCTGTGATTAATGTTCCTGCTCCTGTGAGTGCAATAGTTCATGGTGATCAGTTAAATAGGGTTGTAATAATTATTAGTTCTCCTATTAGGTTAGGTAGCGGGGGTAGTGCTAGGTTGGCTAGGTTGGCGATAAATCATCATACCGCTGTTAATGGAAAGATTATTTGTAATCCTCGGGCAAGAATTATGGTTCGGCTATGTGTTCGTTCATAGGCTGTGTTGGCTAAGCAGAATAGTATTGAAGACACTAGTCCATGGGCGATTATTAAAATAATAGCCCCTGAGAATCCTCATGGAGTTTGGATTAGAATTCCACCTGCTACAAGTCCTATGTGGCTAACGGATGAGTAGGCAATTAGGGACTTGAGGTCTGTCTGTCGAAGACAAATTGATCCAGTCATGATGATGCCTCATAATGCTAGAATGATAAATGGGTATACTAGTTCCTTGGATAGTGGGTCTAGCATGATTATTATTCGTATTATTCCGTATCCTCCTAGTTTTAGTAGTACTGCCGCTAGTACTATGGACCCTGCGACTGGGGCTTCAACATGTGCTTTTGGTAGTCACAGGTGTACCCCGTATAGTGGTATTTTTACTAGGAATGCGATTAAGCAGCCGGCTCACCAGATTTTGTGGCCTCAGGAGTTTAGGAGTATGGGTTGAGAGTATTGGATTACTAACATGGACAGGGTCCCGGTGGATTGTTGAAGTAGGAGAAGGGCGACTAGTAGTGGGAGGGACCCTGCTAGGGTGTAGAATAGGAAATAAGTTCCTGCATTGAGGCGTTCAGTTTGGTTTCCCCATCGAGTGATAATAATAAGAGTTGGGATGAGTGTAGCCTCGAATATAATATAAAATATGATGATTTCGGTGGCACCGAATGCTATAATTAGGAAAGTTTGTAGTGAGGTGAGGAGGGTAATGTATAGACGTTGTCGGCTGATAGGTTCAGGGTTGATATGATTTTGACTGGCTAGAATTATTAATGGAAGAAGTCAACATGTTAGTACTAGAAGGGGGGTTGAGAGTGGGTCTGTGGCTAGATACGAGTTGGACATAGTTCATCCGGTTTCTGATGTTCATTTTAATCATGTGAGGCTAATAAGGGCAATTAAGAGACTATGTGCGGTTGTGGTTGTTCATAGTCATTTGGGGGAAGTTAATCAAATTGTTGGGAATAATATAACAGTGGGGATTAGTACTTTTAGCATTGTAGAAGATTGAGGTTTTGTAAACGGTCGGTCCCGTGAGTTCGGGCTGTGGCTACTAGGAGTGCAAGGCCCGTGCTTGCTTCGCAGGCGGAGAAGGCTAGTAGTAGTATGGGGGCTGCGGAGAAGCTTGTTGATTCGAATTGTAAGGCCCATAGGGCTAGTGCAATAAATAGGGATAGTATTATACCTTCCAAGCACAGGAGTGCGGAGAGCAGGTGGGTGCGGTGGAACGCTAGTCCTATTAATCCTAAAATGAATGCTGAACTAAAGCTAAAATGTACTGGTGTCATAAGGGGGTTATGGACTTAAACCATAATTTTCTGAGCCGAAATCAGAGGTCTTATTTTGGACTAACTCCCTATTCTGCTCATTCTAGGCCGCCCTGGGTTCATTCGTAAATTAGTCCTAGGGTTAATAAGATTAGGACTGTAGCGGCTCAAAAGAATGTTCCGGTGGGATTGTGGAGTTGGTCTCCTCATGGCAGGGGGAGAAGGAGGGCAATTTCTAGGTCAAATAGGAGGAACAGGATTGCTACTAGGAAGAATCGTAGTGAGAAGGGTAGTCGGGCGGATCCAAGTGGGTCGAATCCACACTCATAGGGGGATAGTTTTTCTGCGTCCGGATTTATTTGAGGTAGTCAGAAGGATACGATTGCTAGGATTGAGGATAGGGCTACTGTGATGGTGAGGATGGTTATGATTAGGTTCATTATCTTTCCCTGGGGTTTAACCAAGACTAAATGATTGGAAGTCACTTGTACTAACTTTAATACTAGAAAGATTATGAGCCTCATCAGTAGATGGATACGTAGAGGAATAGTCATACTACGTCAACAAAGTGTCAATATCAAGCAGCGGCTTCGAAGCCGAAATGATGTTCGGATGTAAAGTGGTATTGGACTTGGCGAAGAAGACAGACAGCCAGGAATGATGATCCGATAATGACATGTAGTCCGTGGAATCCTGTGGCCACAAAGAATGTAGAGCCGTATACTCCGTCTGCGATTGTGAAGGGTGCTTCGTAGTACTCCATGGCTTGGAGGGCAGTGAAGTAGAGTCCTAGTAGAATTGTAAGTGCAAGAGATTGGATGGCTTGTTTTCGTTCACCTTCTATGATGCTATGATGGGCTCATGTGACCGTTACCCCCGATGCTAGTAGCACAGCTGTGTTGAGGAGGGGAACTTCGAAGGGGTCTAATGTAATAATTCCTGTTGGGGGTCAGCATCCTCCCAGCTCTGGTGTTGGTGCTAGACTTGAGTGGTAGAAGGCTCAGAAGAATCCCAGGAAAAAGAATACCTCTGAAGTAATAAATAGGATTATTCCATAACGTAGTCCTTTTTGTACTGGCGGTGTGTGGTGGCCTTGGAATGTTCCTTCTCGAATAATGTCACGTCATCATTGGAATATTGTGAGGAGTAGAAGGATTATCCCGAGGGTTATTAGTGTTGTTGAGTGGAAGTGGAACCAGATTGCTAGGCCGGATGTTATTAATAGAGCACCGACGGCTCCGGTTAGTGGTCATGGGCTTGGATCAACCATATGATATGCATGTGCTTGGTGGGCCATTAGACGTTTTCTTGCAGGTAGAGGCTTAGGAGTAGTACAAATACATAAGCTTGAATTATTGCTACTGCGACTTCTAGGAGTGTTAGGAGGAAGAGAACGGCGGCGGTTAAGATGGCTACTGTGGGTATTATCGGCAGTAGGACGAATACAGCTGTGGCGATGAGTTGAATTAATAAGTGGCCCGCAGTTAAATTGGCTGTAAGTCGAACGCCTAGGGCTAATGGGCGAATAAATAGGCTAATTGTCTCGATAATAATTAGTACGGGGATTAGGGGAATGGGCGTTCCTTCTGGTAGAAGATGTCCGAGGGCAACCGTTGGTTGGTTTCGCATTCCAATAATTACGGTGGCAAGTCATAGTGGCACAGCAAATCCTATATTTAGTGATAGTTGCGTTGTAGGTGTGAAAGTATATGGGAGAAGGCCTAATATATTGATGGTGATAAGGAATACTATTAATGAGGCTAATAGTAGTGCCCATTTATGTCCTCCCACATTTAAGGGCATTATTAATTGGTTAGTGAATCGGTTAATGAATCATGTTTGGAGGGTGATAAGTCGATTGTTGATTCACCGGGATGATGGGGTTGGGAAAAGAAGTCACGGTAGTGCGATTGCAATAGCAATAAGTGGGATTCCTAGGAAGGATGGGCTTGCAAATTGATCGAAGAAGCTTGTTATCATGGTCAGTCTCAGGGTTCTGTTTTGTGTTTTTCTTCACTTATTGGGGTTGGTTCATTTGGTGTGGTGTGATTTAAGACTTTAGTTGGGATAATGGTGAGAAAGATGATTCATGAGAATACTAGAATTGCAAATCAGGGGTTGGGGTTTAATTGGGGCATTTCACTAGAGGTGGTCGGTAGGCACCAAACTTTGGCTTAAAAGGCCAACGCTTTGTCCAATAATTAGCTTTCTAGTGAGGCGTCTTCTAGTATTAATGAGGATCAGCTCTCGAAATGCTCTAGTGGGACTGCTTCGACTACAATGGGCATAAAGCTGTGGTTTGCCCCGCAGATTTCAGAACACTGTCCGTAAAATACACCTGGGCGTGAGGCAATGAAGGCAGTTTGGTTTAGTCGGCCTGGCACTGCGTCTATTTTTACACCTAGAGATGGAACGGCTCAGGAGTGTAATACGTCTTCGGCAGATACTAGGACACGAACTGGTGATTCTATGGGGACTACTATTCGGTGGTCTGTTTCTAGGAGTCGGAATTGACCGGGTGTAAGGTCCTGGGTTGGGATTATGTAGGAGTCGAAGCCGAGATCTTCGTAATCTGTGTACTCATAGCTTCAGTATCACTGATGTCCTATGGCCTTAATTGTTAGGTGGGGGTCATTGATTTCGTCTATAAGGTATAGAATTCGAAGGGATGGCAGAGCAATCAAGACTAGAATGACAGCTGGTAAAATAGTTCATACGATTTCGATTTCTTGAGAGTCTAAGATGTATTTGTTGGTAAGTTTGGTTGAAACCATTGCAATAATAATATAAAGTACTAGAGTACTGATTAAGAATACGATTATTAGGGCGTGGTCATGGAAGTGAAGAAGTTCTTCTATAACGGGTGATGCCGCGTCTTGGAATCCTAGTTGCGTGGGATGTGCCATTAAGCCTTGAGCTTAAGACATACAGGGGTTTAACCTGCAATTTCACCTCGACAAGGTGATGTAATTTGCGTATTTTACTAATGTCTTAGAAGAAAGTGACAGAGTGGTTATGTGACTGGCTTGAAACCAGTATACGGGGGTTCAATTCCTTCCTTTCTCGTTAGTTTGATTGAACTTGAACGAATGCGGGTTCTTCAAATGTGTGGTATGGTGGAGGGCAGCCATGAAGTCATTCTACATTTGTTATAGTTAATTCTACTGAGGATACTTCTCGTTTAGCGGCGAAGGCTTCTCATAGAATAAATAGGAATATAATTACTGCTACTAAGGAGATAAGTGACCCGATGGATGATACTGTATTTCACAGAGCGTAGGCGTCTGGGTAGTCAGAGTATCGTCGTGGCATTCCTGCTAGGCCTAGGAAGTGTTGTGGGAAGAATGTAAGGTTGACACCGATGAATATTACTCCGAAGTGGATTTTTGTTCAGGTGTCATTTAAAGTGTATCCTGTAAATAGGGGGAATCAGTGAACAAAGGCTGCCATAATGGCAAATACAGCACCCATTGATAGTACATAGTGGAAGTGTGCGACTACGTAGTATGTGTCGTGAAGGACGATGTCGAGTGATGAGTTGGCTAGGACAATTCCTGTCAATCCACCCACGGTGAAGAGGAAAATGAACCCAAGGGCTCATAGTATGGGTGTTTCTCATTTGATAGATCCTCCGTGAAGTGTGGCTAATCAGCTAAATACTTTTACGCCTGTTGGAATGGCAATAATTATTGTTGCGGATGTAAAGTATGCACGAGTGTCTACGTCCATTCCGACAGTGAACATGTGGTGGGCTCATACAATAAATCCTAGGAGACCGATAGCTATCATGGCTCAGACCATTCCTATATAGCCGAATGGTTCTTTTTTGCCTGCATAGTAGGCTACGACGTGTGAAATGATCCCAAATCCGGGTAAAATGAGAATGTAAACTTCAGGGTGGCCGAAGAACCAGAATAGGTGTTGATATAGGATTGGGTCCCCTCCTCCTGCTGGGTCAAAGAATGTGGTATTTAGATTTCGGTCTGTAAGAAGCATAGTAATTCCGGCGGCTAGGACTGGTAGAGATAAGAGAAGAAGTACGGCTGTTACAAGTACGGCTCAAACAAACAGGGGTGTTTGGTATTGAGAGATGGCTGGTGGTTTCATATTAATAGTTGTGGTGATGAAGTTAATTGCACCTAAAATTGATGATACACCTGCTAGGTGGAGCGAGAAAATTGTTAGGTCTACGGATGCTCCTGCGTGGGCAAGATTGCCTGCGAGTGGCGGGTATACTGTTCACCCTGTCCCAGCTCCGGCTTCGACACCAGAGGAGGCTAGTAGTAGAAGGAAAGAGGGGGGTAGAAGTCAGAAACTTATGTTATTTATTCGTGGGAATGCCATATCAGGCGCTCCGATTATTAGCGGCACGAGTCAGTTTCCAAACCCTCCGATTAGAATTGGTATTACTATAAAGAAAATTATTACGAAGGCATGGGCAGTGACAATAACATTATAAATTTGGTCGTCGCCCAGAAGTGATCCAGGTTGGCTTAGTTCGGCTCGAATGAGAAGGCTTAGAGCGGTTCCCACTATTCCGGCTCAGGCACCAAATACAAGATAAAGGGTACCAATGTCTTTGTGGTTTGTAGAAAAGAATCAGCGTGTAATTGCCACAGGTAGGGTAGCCGAGTGCTTAGGCGGCGGGTTGTAGCCCCGAAGACAGAGGTTTGAGTCCTCTCCTTATCATCAGCCCCGTGGTGAAGAAGCATGCTGGATTGCAAATCCAGAGACGTAGATTAGTAGTCTGCCGGGGCTTTTCCCGCCTTACTAGGCCATAGGCGGGAAAAGTAGATGGATGCTCGCTGGCTTGAGCGCTTAGCTGTTAACTAAGAGTTTGTAGGATCGAGGCCTTCCCATCTAGTAAGGCCTTAGTTTAATAAAAACATTTGATTTGCAATCAGAAAATGCAAGATAGACTCTTGTAGGTCTTATCAGGGACTAGAAGATTTTCACTTCTACTTAGAGCTTTGAAGGCTCTTGGTCTGATGTTATCCTAAGTCCCTAGGTGGCTAGTATTAGAATAGCTGGGGTTATCGGTAAAAGTCCTAGGGCAATTGTGGTAGATAAGGTGAGTGGGAGGGAGGATTGGGTTGTTTGGGTTCGTCAGGGGGTGATTGAATTGATTGTATTAGGAGAGATTGTTAGTGTTATTGCATAACAGAGGCGTAGGTAGAAATAAAGACTTAGTAGGGCAGCTAGGGCTATAATTGTAGCGGTGATTGGAAGATTTTGTTTTGCCAGTTCTTGCAGGATTAGTCATTTTGGCATAAATCCTGTTAGTGGGGGTAAGCCTCCTAGTGATAGTAGTACTAGGGCCGTGGTTGTTGTTAGGACTGGACTTTTTGATCAGACTATTGAAAGAGTATTGATTTTTGTGACGGATGATGTTTTTAGGGTGAGAAATGCTGCGGATGTCATAAAAATGTATGTTCCTAGGGCAAGGAGGGTGAGTTGTGGGGCGTATTGGAGAATGATGATTATTCAGCCTATGTGTGCGATCGAGGAGTAGGCTAGGATTTTTCGTAGCTGGGTTTGGTTTAGACCCCCTCATCCTCCAATCAAGGTGGATATGACCCCTAGGGCAGTTAATAGTACGGGGTCCACGGCTTGGGCCGTTTGGATAATTAGGGCGAAGGGGGCAAGCTTTTGCCATGTTGATAAAATTAGGCCCGTTAGAAGATCTAGTCCTTGTAGGACTTCTGGTATTCAGAAGTGTATTGGTGCTAGTCCAATTTTAAGTGCTAGGGCAGTAATGATCATTGTGCTAGCAATAGGGTTTGATATGTTGTTTATGTCTCATTCTCCTGTGATTCAGGCGTTTGTTGTACTTGCAAATATAATTATTGCGGCTGCGGTGGCTTGGGTTAGGAAGTATTTTGTGGTGGCTTCTACTGCGCGGGGGTGGTGGTGTTGTGCTATTAGAGGAATGATTGCCAGGGTATTAATTTCCAGTCCTATTCAGGCTAGTAGTCAGTGGGAGCTGGCAAAGGTTAAGGTGGTTCCTAATCCTAGGCTGGAGAGTAGGACTGCGAGTACGTAGGGGTTCATTGATGGAGGAGGGACTTTAACCGTCATGTTCGGGGTATGGGCCCGAAAGCTTGATTAGCTGACCCCATCTTAGAAAGTGGTGTAGAGGAAGCACTAAGAGTTTTGATCTCTTGGGCATGGGTTCGATCCCCTTCTTTCTAAGAACTGAGGGGATTTTAGCCCCTATAGGCCACTCTATCAAAGTGGTCCCTAAGCATTCGGGCACAGTTCCTGAATTATAGTTGTGGGGGAAGGCCCGCTAGTGCGATTGGCAGGGCGATGTGTCATAATACTAGGGCCAGTGTTAGGGGGAGGAAGTTTTTTCATACAAGATGTATTAGTTGATCATATCGGAATCGTGGGTATGAGGCTCGTACTCATAGGAATACGATAGATAGTAGTGCGGCTTTAGTCATAAGGCTAATTGTTGTTAACTCTGGGATGTGGTGAATGTGTGATGTTCCTAGGAATAGTACGGCTGATAAGGTGTTTATTAATAGGATATTTGCATATTCGGCTAGGAAGAAGAGGGCGAAGGGCCCTCCTGCATATTCTACGTTAAAGCCTGAGACTAATTCTGATTCTCCTTCTGTTAGGTCGAATGGTGCTCGATTTGTTTCTGCTAAGGTTGAGATATATCATATTGCGGCTAGTGGTCAGGCAGGGGCTAGTAATCAGATGCTTTCTTGGGCTGTGCTAAATGTTTGCAGGGTATAGCCCCCTGAGAAGATAATGACTGATAGAAGAATTAGTCCTAGGCTCACTTCATAGGAAATTGTTTGGGCCACGGCCCGTAGGGCTCCGATTAATGCGTATTTTGAATTTGATGCTCACCCTGATCCTAGAATGGAGTATACTGCGAGGCTTGATAAGGCCAGGATAAATAGGACTCCCAGGTTGAGGTCAATTACTGGGTAGGGCATGGGCATGGGTGCTCATAGTGTTATGGCTAGGGTTAATGCAAGAATGGGGGTGGCTAGGAATAGAAATGGAGAGGATGTAGAGGGGCGGACTGGTTCTTTGGTAAATAGTTTGACTCCATCGGCGATGGGCTGTAGAAGTCCATATGGTCCGACTACATTTGGCCCTTTTCGTAGTTGCATGTATCCTAATACCTTACGTTCGATTAGAGTTAGGAAGGCTACTGCTAGTAGGACGGGCACAATATAGGCTAGGGGATTAATTAGGTGGTTTATTAGAGTGTTTAGCATGAACTGGGAAGAGGATTTGAACCTCTGGTATAAAGGGCTTAGGCCTTTCGCAATTTACCATGCTCTGCCACCCCAGTATGTCCTTGTTTCGGGCGGTTGGGGTTTTGGCCCTCCCTTTATTTAATTTATTTGTTTTCATTAATTAGGGGTGGGGCGTGCTTTAAGTATAGGCCCCTCTTTTCCGATCCTTTCGTACTAGGAAAAGTAGCGTTACAGATAGAAACTGACCTGGATTGCTCCGGTCTGAACTCAGATCACGTAGGACTTTAATCGTTGAACAAACGAACCCTTAATAGCGGCTGCACCATTAGGATGTCCTGATCCAACATCGAGGTCGTAAACCCCCTCGTCGATATGGACTCTGGGAGAGGATTGCGCTGTTATCCCTAGGGTAACTTGGTTCGTTGATCGGCTCTATTGGCCGGATCATTTTTGGTCAGATGTTCTGTGGCTTAGAGATGTCTCTCTTGGTTTTAGGGGTTTGGCCCATTCCACTCGGAGGCTTGTTTTTCCTCCGCGGTCGCCCCAACCGAAGGTAAAATCTCATCTTCCACTAAGTTTTTGCTTTTTACTAAGTTGCTTAACGTGGTTGAGTTTTGTACCTTAAGCTCCAAAGGGTCTTCTCGTCTTGTATCATTATACCCGCTTCTGCACGGATAGATCAATTTCACTGACTTGAAGGGGGAGACAGTTAAGCCCTCGTTTAGCCATTCATACAGGTCTCTATTTAAAAGACAAGTGATTGCGCTACCTTTGCACGGTCAAAATACCGCGGCCGTTGAACCCGTAGTCACTGGGCAGGCTGGACCTCCTATACTCAGTTTAGTCGCAGGAGGCGATGTTTTTGGTAAACAGGCGAGGCTTGTGTTTGCCGAGTTCCTTCCCTTTCTTTTAGTCTTTCCTTTAAAAAATAGCACTCCAGTGTGGGGTTAACGATTGTTTAGTTGTGGGTTTTTCTTGGTTTTTCTGTTGTTCACATTACTCTCTTGGGTTGGGTTCGTTAATTTCCAGTGGTTTGTCCGATCTGGCTTACACTTGTGCTTGGAGAAGAGCAGGTCTTCTTGTTACTCATTTTAGCATAATTTCTTCCATGCGGGCATGGGTTAGCCTGATATTGTTAGGGGAATAAGATTTTTTATCAGTATAATAAACTTCTTTCTGTCTGAGCTTTAACGCTTTCTACTTAGATGGCTGCTTTTAGGCCCACTAAAACAGTGTGTTTTATATATTATGATCTTTATCCTCCTGTGAAGGTTGTATCCTTTGTTAGAGGGGCTGTACCCCCTTTAACTAACTCTCGTATATTTCCCTCATTGTCTTAATGTTGTATTTTTTGATTTGGGGTGTACGAGGCTGAACTTCTATCCATTTCTCAGGCAACCAGCTATCACCAGGTTCGGTAGGTCTGTCACTTCTACCCGGAGCTCTTCCCACTCTTTTGCCACAGAGACGGGTTAGCCCTAAATTTAAATAGGCTGTCTCGGGGTAGCTCACCTGGTTTCGGGGTTTCAAACTAAAGGTCTCTTTGCTTGATGGTGCTGGCTAAATCATGATGCAAAAGGTACAAGGTTTAGTCTTTGTTTTTTAGTGCTTATATGGGTTGTTTCATTTCTCTTTCAGCTTTCCCTTGCGGTACTTTTTCTATTGCTTTAGGTTGAACCTTTTCTGTCTCCCATACTCAGGTAAAAAAATGGTTTAGTTTATGGTGTTAGGTCATGTTTTGTTATTAACATTGTTGGGTTATATTGGTGGTTAAGCTAGCTGTTTGGCTCAGGGTGATCCAACTTGCATGGATGTCTTCTCGGTGTAAGTGAGATGCTTGACTAACTCAGCCACGCCCTGGGTTTAATCCAAGTGCACCTTCCGGTACACTTACCATGTTACGACTTGCCTCCCCTTGTCAGTGCTCTGGTGTTAAGTATCTTTGTTGCGTTTTGACAGGGGAGAGTGACGGGCGGTGTGTACGCGCCTCAGAGCCGGGTTCAAAAGGACACTCTGCTTCCTTTTTACTACTAAATCCTCCTTCAAGCACTATTTCATGTTGCATGTTCGTAGTGTTCTGTGATAGAAAATGTAGCCCATTTCTTCCCACTTCGTACGCTACACCTCGACCTGACGTTCTGGGTTGTGCCCATTTTGCTTACTTTTATTACCTTCACAGGGTAAGCTGACGACGGCGGTATATAGGCTGGGATGGCTAGAAGTGGTGAGGTTTAACGGGGGTTATCGGTTCTAGAACAGGCTCCTCTAGGGGGGTCTGAGGCACCGTCAGGTCCTTTGGGTTTCAAGCTGATGCTCGTAGTACCCGGGCGGACATCTAATTGTAGTTGGATGTCTAGGTTTATGGCTGAGCATAGTGGGGTATCTAATCCCAGTTTGTTTCTCAGCTTTCGTGGGGTCAGGTGGGCTTTGTTAAAGCTGCTTTCGTATGATTGGGCTTCGGACACCTAGAAGCGTATGACGGCCAAAGGGCCATTTGGCTTTAAAAATTATCTTGCTCTCCTTAACCACCCTTTACGCCGTGGTGTTATCAACTAGGGCCTCTCGTTTAACCGCGGTGGCTGGCACGAGTTTTACCGGCCCTCTTAGCCCTGACTGAGTCAAGTTTTCACTTATGGCTTAATGTTTATCACTGCTGAATTCCCTTGGGGGTGTGGCTTGGCCAGGCGTCTTGGGCTAAAATTTGTGCCTGATGCCCGCTCCTCGTCCCCGGGCGGGGGATTGAGGGCATACTCACGGGACTGCGGAGACTTGCATGTGTAAGTCGGGTAAGAGCTGATAATAAGGTCGGGACCATGCCTTTATGCATGCGGAGCTTCTCAGGGCCCATCTTAACATCTTCAGTGTTATGCTTTGTATTAAGCTACGCTAGCGCTTTTTAATGTTGGACTTTTTAGCATTGGGGCGCGCCCTAAAAATTTAATAGGGACTTTTAGGCCAATATTTGGAGAAATTTGCGGCAAATTAATGCGATGTGTATGTATATATATATATATAATGCGGATAGCTAGCCCATAAATCAACTTGCTAGCTTATACGTTCTCGAACCTTCCTTGGTTTCGGGGTTTGACAAGGATAACAGGATTTGCTGAGCGTAGGGGGTAGGGGGGTTTGTCGCGCAGAAACCGAGAGGGGGGGCATATATATAGGGGTAAGTTGAAGAAGGAATGAATGTGTTATGCACTTGAGTTAAAAGTATGTAATTCTTAAGTTATGTCTTTTAATAATTGACCTACTCGAATTCAAGCAAGGAATATGTTCAACCTTGATTTGTCATTTGAGCCTGCACTCTGAGATGCAAGGTGAAAGGTAACCAAAAAGGAGAACCCCTATGCATATAAAAGAATGCCCGGCATGTGGGGTTAATGAGGAGTATGTACTCACATCATTTAACCATATGCCAGACATAATTATCCGAGGGTGGAATTTTACAGTTATGTTCCTGAGATTGAAGCCAGATGCAAGTAATAGTTCATTCTGTGTTACCCCCACAATTTGTGTCCCTGATCCTATCATGCAGGATATACCTTAATATAAACCAGTTGGTGGTCTCTTACTACATTAATATGGTTGAGTTAAATCCTAGTTGATTATTTCAAGGAAATATTTGAGGGCCAATTATAGGGGAATAATCTATTTCCCGGGTCTAAATAAATTATTTGTGAGTTTTAATATTTTGGTTTATGTACGTCTTGAACGTTAGTACTTGCTTTATGGTTAATATAAATGAATGGTGATAATACATATATCTGTACTAATGCATTATGTAATATAATACATATATATGTATTAAACCATATAGGTTACTAT